AAGGCGTAGCACTGGAACTGCTATGTAGGCTTTTTGTTTACCGAGGGTTCGAATCCCTCTCTTTCCGTTTCTGTTAATTCACCATCGTTACCAACTACAATATATCAAATCAAATAAAAACGAATATCATTATATTATTCCAACAGCTTTATTTGATATAAAATTATGATTCCTAATTACTGTGGTATGGATACGTAAAAGAAAAATCTTGTGGAAAGAGTAAAAAAAAAAAAAAATTCTACTGCGTATCAATTTGTAATACGTGAATAACAAAATACAGATTAAGGCCCTTAGATCTATTTCCTTCGTCGAAAAAGGGACAGAATTGTCTAAACCCCTTTTCTTGTTATGTTCGTTAGGTTCAAGTCTGACGAGAATAATATTCTACGACTAACAACTCATTTATTTTTAAACCGATCCATTTATTATCTATTATTTGATTTACTAAGCCTTTATATTGGAATGAGTCAATAGTCAAATGGTTTGGCACTCCTTCCTGAGGAGATGAAGCAATATAATTTTGAATCAGAGCTTTTGATCTTTGTTTATCCTTCGTAGTAATAATATCTCGGGGTTTGCAACGATAACTTGGTATATCCACTATATGACCATTAACTAAAATATGTCTATGGTTAACTAATTGCCTGGCTCCGGGAATGGTCGAAGCCATACCCAATCGAAAAAGGATATTATCCAACCGCATCTCAAGTAGTTGTAGTAAAACCTGGCCTGTTGACCCTTTGGCTTTTCCAGCGATATGCACATATCTAAGTAATTGTCGCTCTGTCAGACCATAATGAAAACGCAATTTCTGTTTTTCTTCTAAACGAATACGATATTGCGATCTTTTCCCGGAACGCAATGGGTTTTTAAGATCACTTCCGGATCTAGGTCTTTTACTAGTTAATCCCGGTAAAGCCCCCAGACGGCGTATTTTTTTGAAACGAGGTCCTCGGTAACGAGACATAAAGTAAAGACTCCTTTTTATTTTATTGAAATTTCATTCATTTTACAGAAGAAATCAAAATTAAGACTGAACTAAAGAATAAACAAAGCAAAGCGAAATCTATATAGAATGAAATGTATTGTGTTAATATCCAGATTTTTTGTTGTATATCTATATATATAGAAAGAAGATTAAGGCTAGAAAGAAGATTAAGGCTCTGTTTTATGATTTATTATATATATAAAATATAAATCTAATTGGATCTAATTTTTTTTAGAATTACCACGACATAATAGATTAGTGACTCAACGTTTGTAGAAATGGAGAGGAGAGATTCTCAATTATGGAAAAATCGATAGATAAAAAAGCCGGCTATCGGACTCGAACCGATGACCATCGCATTACAAATGCGATGCTCTAACCTCTGAGCTAAGCGGGCTCACATAACAGAAATAATGCATAGGAATTCAAGAGACTACCAGATCCCCGCTATTAGCTGTAAAGTTCGTATGAACTATATATATATTTAATATAAACTATTTAATATAAACTATATATTATATATTCTAGTTCATAATTCTATCCATAACATAATATAACTAATAAAAAAATATAAAATTAATATGCAAATTAATATTAATAATATATTTAATAAATAAATAGAATAATATGACTAAATAGAATTCTATTCTAATAATGTAACAGATCTAATAATGTAACAGAAAAAAAATATCTGACTAATTTCAATTTTATTATTATACATAATAATTATTGATGATATACATTTACATTGCTGTTATTTTTATATTTAGCATATTTCGAATTTACATTATTTATCTTAATTTAATATTTTAATATATATTTTTTACATTCCATTCTATAATAAACTCTAATAAATTAGAAATATAAAAAAAGAAATTTTTTATAATAATTTATAATAATAAGATATTGAAAATACCAAAAAATTGGAATTCCTTTTTTAGATTTGAGAATAGTTATAACAAATAAGATTAATTATATTCATATTATAGCGGATCAGTCCTAAGAAAAGTATAAAATAAGGATAAAGATACAACANAKAATAGTTATAACAAATAAGATTAATTATATTCATATTATAGCGGATCAGTCCTAAGAAAAGTATAAAATAAGGATAAAGATACAACAATAAAAATTATAATCAGACATTCCTCTGATTTCGTTCGAAAAAGGATGAAGATAGGACAAAAAAAAACAATAAGGAAGAATATCGACCCTTCCAGTATTACAAAGCACACTCTAAAAATAAAAGGTGAGGGGGACGTATATATATGTGGTATATACCTCTCTATATTGAATTGTGGATACATCAATGATAGAATCATTTCTGATTGAAACAAAGATGATTCATACAATAGAGGTGGAACGAGAGGGGATAGCCAAAAAAATAAAATAGGCATACACAATTTTTTAATATAGGAATCATTATATAATGAACTCAATGGTTCCAAGATAAATGAAAAAGTTGGGTAAAATTACAACTGGATCCTTGTCTAAAAGTCTAAAGGGGGGATA